TGGAATGTGTATTATCCATATGGGAGATCTTCCAATTGAGGAGATCCATCGACCTGAGACGAAGAGAAAGGTCTATCTATCTTCTTTAGTTATTCAATGAAACCAATGATTCGTTATTGGAGCAGATAGCAACAACCATTTCAGCGGACATGCGTATTTTCCGATGGATTGACATGGTTTCATTAGTAGAAATTGTTTGATGTAGCGAGTAATAGGCTCTTTCGCCGTTCAAGAATTCTTGTTTAGGCAGTTCATATCATCCACACATAGTGATCTAAGATTTCAATTCTTCCATGTTTCAGCAGTAGCATATTGTTCCATGGAGCTAAGGCCAAAAAGATGGAAGAAACAAGTGTTTCCACGACTCTACCATCCGGCCAATTCTGTTCCACTTAATAATCCCCTTTTCATGGGCACATATCTTTACGGCTAAGGAATGGGGAATCTTTCTCCTGTTACATGAATCAAATGTTTCATTTCATCCGGGAAAAGCCATCTCTTTCTCAACAATGTCTTTGTCATTTGATCCAATAGCGTTCCGTTAGATAGGAACAGATTTGATAAATACTGATAACTCTCGGATAGAGTATTAGAACGGAAAGATCCATTAGATAATGAACTATTGGTTCTAAACCATCTCTGGCGATGAATCAACAATTCGAAGTGCTTTTCTTGCGTATTCTTGATGAACCAGCGTTTATATATAGATGTAGGAGGATTTGTTTGGGAAGCAATGAGCCCCTTTGACATCTCTTCATCTGCAAAGAATTCTCGACGTGAAAACACAGAGACAGAGGGCTGATCTTTGAATAGGGAAAAGGATGGATCCGCAGGGTCCCAAATGAATTGGCTTGTTCGAAAAAAGCCTTGTTCTTTGGAAGATCTATCTCGTGTCTGGTACTGCATGGTTCCACTCTGCAAGAACTCCGAATCATTCTCTTGAAGCTCATCCTCTTTATGATAAATGATCCATTTGCCCCGAAATGACCCAGTCCAATAGGGAAATCCCAATTCAGTGGGCCTTTCGATACAATCAAATCGCCATATTCTAGGAGCCCAAACTATGTGATTGAATAAATCCTCCTCTATCTGTTGCGGATCGAGGGCCCCTTCCCCTTCTTCAAACTCCGATTCGTATTTTTCATATAGAAATCTCTGATCAACGATAGAACAAGATCCATTTTGCATCATATCTAACTGATTCCTTGGTTCGGACCGAAGAAGTAATGTCACTCGATTCTTATCAAACTGACTGCAAGATTTTTCTGTCCGTGAGGATCCCGCCAGAGCCAGAGCGCCTTCTACTTCTAATAGTAATAATAGTAATAGGCCATGAACTAGATCAGAATCGTTCTCGACGAATCCATAAGAAGTGATCCAATTTTTTTCATCGTGTCTGGATGAAGACCAAAGATCTTGAGCGACCGATCCGGCAGAACAACTCAAAAGATAAAGAAGTATCGTTAATTTCTTCATGCTCGTTCCAAGTTCGAAGTACCATTTGTACAAATAAGAATCCCCTCCCTTACATGATTTCTTCTTCATATAGATAGATATAGGATCTATGGGGCAATTACTTAGAAGTACATTTTGTGTAACAGCCCTTCCTATCTGATAGAAAAGGATCCCATGATCCTGAACCGATCTTATCTGGGATCGAAAATCCCAAGTTTTTCTATGAAGAGCTGATCTAATTGTATTAGTTTCTATAATGGATTTCTTCTGTGTAATACTAATTGATAGGGCCTCATTGATAAGTGCTACAAGATCTCGCGCATTGGAACCCATGGTTATGGACCCGAATCCGTTAGTATGGAACATCTTCTTTTCCAAGTGAAATCCTCTAGTATATGAAAGAATGAAAAAGTGCTTTCGTTGTTGTGGAAGAAGAAGCCTTCGTATCTTAATGCATGTATTGAATTTATTTGGAGCTATTAGAGCGGGATCCACTTTTTGGGGAATATGAGTCGAAGCAATAACAAGAATCTTTCCAGTGGAACATCTTTCACAATCCCTGGAGAGATAGTTCTCTAATAGATCGAGGGATAAGTAATTCGACTCATTCACATGCAGATCATGAATGTTTGGAATCCATATTATGCAAGGAGACATTGCTTTTGCTAATTCGAATTGAAGGGTGATATCAAATCGGTCTATTTTCGTCGTCATATACATAGTTAGCACATTCGTCATAGTTAGCAGCTCCGTATCAATATCAAGGTCATCATTACTATCATCAATATCGTCACTATCATCAATATCGATATCATCAATAGGATAACCTTTAGGCTTGTCATCCAGGAACTTGTTCGGAAATACCGTAATGAAAGGAACATAGGAGTTTGTCGCTAGGTATTTGACCAAACAGGATCGTCCAGTTCCTATAGAACCTATCACTAAAATACCTCTAGAAGGGGATAGGGCTAAGCGGAGCGAAAAGGGTTTTCCATGAGGAGATGGGGAATGAAAAATATTAGCCCCACACAAGGTTTGTGAATAA